CGATATAAAAAGAAAAAAAGACCTGTTTATGAAACTTCTTATCCTCCGGATGGGAATCAAGAAAATTCTAAGTTCGAAATAGATAAAAAAGAAAAAAAAAATCTCTTCTGGTTTGAAAAACCTCTTGTGACTATTCTTTTCGACTATAAACGATGGAATCGTCCATTGCGATATATAAAAAATGATCATTTGGAAAATGCGGTAAGAAATGAAATGTCACAATATTTTTTTTATACATGTAAAAGTGACGGAAAAGAAAGAATATCTTTTACATATCCACCTAGTGTTTCTATTTTTATGGAAATGATACAAAGAAAGATATCTCTGTTCACAACACAAAAACTCTCTTCTGATCAATTGTATAATCATTATCATTTGAGTTCTATCAATGAACACAAAAGAAACAATTTAAATCAAAAATTGATAAATAGAGTTCAAATACTAGATAAAGGAACTCTTATTGAAGATATACTTGAAAAAAGGATTCGATTCTGTAATGATAAAACAAAAAAAAAATATTTACCAAAAGCATATGATCCTTTTTTAAACGGATACTATAGAAGAAAAATAAAAATAATTTTTTCACTCTCAACGATAAATGGAACGTTGAGAAAAAGGGATAGAGCTAAAATTTTGATAAATCAAATTCATAATATAATTCTTAATAGTAATTATTCTAAAAAAGAAGAGCAAATCCATGTAGTTAAAAAAAAATTGTTATCAAAAGAAATTTGTAAAATAGTTCCTCGAGAGTCATATAAATTAATTGACAATTTAGAACACCAGGACGACGAATCCGAAGAAAGTATAGTGGAGGATTATGATATTCTTTCAAGAGAAGGCAAACGTGTAGTACTTTTTAATGATAACCTAGCAAATGGAGATACTTATATTAATACGAAAAATACGGATAACCCTGATTATGATCAAGTAGATGAAGTGGCTTTGATAGATTATTCACAAGAATCCGATTTTGATCGAGACATAATCAAAGGTTCTATGCGCCCTCAAAGACGTAAAACAATTGTTTTGAAACTTTTTCAAGGAACCGTACATTCACCCCTTTTTTTTGACAGAATAGGCAAACCTTTTTTTTTTTCTTTTGATCTCCTCAACCTGATGCAAATTTTTTTAAAAAAGTGGATACCGAAAAAGACCGAATTCAAAATATTAGATTATACAAAGGAAAATACACGAGAAACTGAGAAAAAAGAAGAGAACATAAGAGAAAAATGGGAAAGTAGAAAAAGAAAGGAAAAAACACGTATAGAAATAGCAGAAAGCTGGGATAGTATTCTGTTTGCTCAAGTAACAAGAAGTTCTTTCTTAATAACTCAATCAATTATTCGAAAATATATTGTCATACCTTCATTGATAATAACAAAAAATCTTATCCGTATATTATTATTTGAATTTCCCGAATGGTCTGAGGATTTCAAAGATTGGAATAAAGAGATGCATATTAAATGTACCTATAATGGTGTTCCAGTATCAGAAAAAGAATTTCCGAAAAACTGGTTAACAGAGGGTATTCAGATAAAGATCTTATTTCCTTTTCGTCTTAAACCTTGGCACCGATCTAAACTACAATTTCCTAAAAAAACATCAACGAAAAAAAAAGAACAACGACAACAAACAAAATTTTGTTTTTTAACAGTTTTGGGAATGGAAGTTGAATTACCTTTTTGTTCTCCCCGAAAACGACTTTTCTTTTTTGAACCCATTTTTCAAGAACTTAAAAAAAAAATGAAAAAATGGAAAAAGAAGCGTTTTAAAATTCTTAAATTTTTTAAAGCAAGAACAAACTTGCTTTTTCTAAAAGAACTACTAAAACAATTCTCCAAAATAACGAATTTCAATAAAAAACGGATAAATAGAGAAATACCAATTTACCTGTCGAATGAAGCTAAAAAAGAAAAAAAATTGAGAATTAGTAATCAAATAATTGATGAATTGTCCATTCCTTTTCGATCTATTGATTGGACAAAGGATTCATTGAGAGAACAAAAAATGAAAGATCTGATTGATATAACAAACACATTAATAAATAAAACAGACACAATTATAAAAGAAAAAAAAAAAGAGTTTAGAACTTCAAAGAAAAATATTAGTCCTAACAAAATAAGTTCTGATCATAAAAGATTACAATCAGCCAACATAAAATGGAAAATTTTAAAAAAAAGAAATCTTGAATTAATTCGTAAATTCCACCACTTTATCAAAGTTTTGAATAAAAAGATATATATATATATCTTTTTAGGGATGATTAATATCCCCAGAATTAATGCACAACTTTTGATTGAATCCATAAAAAAAAAAATAAAAAAATACATTTCCAATAATGAAGAAAATCAAAAAATAATTGATAAAACAAATCAAAATAGAACTCACTTTATTGAAACTATAAATAAATCCGTTTTTTATATTAAAAATAAGAATACAAATCTTTTTTTTGATTTATCATATTTGTCTCAAGCATATGTATTTTACAAATTATCACAAACCGAAGTTATTAACTTATCTAAGTTACGATCCATCTTGCAATATCACGGAACATCTATTTTTCTTAAGAATGAAATAAAAGATTATTTTGTTGAAGTCCAAAGACTATTTCATTCCGAATCTAAACAAAAGAATTTTAAAAATCCTGGAATGAATCAATGGAAAAACTGGTTACAAGGTCATTATGAATACGATTTTTATCCGATTAAATGGGCCAGATTAATACCAAAAAAATTTAGAAATAGAGTCAATGGAGGTCGTATGTTCAAAAATACGTCTTTAACAAAATGTGATTCTTATGAAAAAAAGCGCTTAATTCAGTATAAAAAAAAAAATTATTTTGAAACATACTACGCATTACCCAATCAAAAAGAGAATTTAAAAAAAGAATATATATATAATCTCTTATCATATCAATCTATTAATTACGAAGAGAAAAAAGATTCATATATTTATGCATTACCAGTACAAGTAAATAATAAGAAAAAAAATTATTCTATTTACAATAACGATCAAAAAAAATTATTTGATATGCTAGAATGTATCCCTATCAATAATTATCTAGTAGAAGATAATATTATACCTATTAATAAAAATTCGGATAGAAAATTTTTTTCTTGTGGAATTCTACATTTTTGTCTTAAAAAGAAGGCCTCAATATCGTCCTGGATCAATATTCAGGCGGGTACCAACAGTAATAAAAATACTAAACCTGGGGTTTATAATTATAAAATTTTCGATAAAATGGATAAAAACGTTTTTTTTGATTGGATGGGAATGAATGAAGAAATAGTAAGTTGTTCCATATCGAATTTTGAACTTTGGTTCTTCCCAGAAATTGTAAAACTTTATAATGCATATAGGATTAACCCGTGGATCATACCAATTCAATTCATTTTTTCTAATTGGAATGTAAATGATACTTTTAGTAAAAATCTCATTGGAAAGAAAAAAAAATATATTTTTATATCATCAAATGAACAAACTCTTGAATTTGAAAAAAAAACAAATCAAGTCGAAAAAGAATCCGTGGCCCAAGAGGATCTTGACTCAATTATGTCAAACCAAGAAAAATATGTTCAAGAAGAGTATGCAGAAGCAGATCTGAAAAAACGTAAAAATAAAAAGCACTACAAGAAAAATACGGAAGTAGAACTTGATTTCTTACTAAAAAGATATTTGTGTTTTCAATTAAAATGGAATAATTCCTTAACTCAAAGAATGATGAATAACATAAACGTATATTGTCTCCTGCTTAGACTAATAAACCCAAGAGAAATTACGATATCCTCTCTTCAAAGGGGAGAAATTCGTCTGGATATTCTTATAATTCAGAAGGATTTAACTCTTCCAAAATTGATCAAAAAGGGAATATTGACTATCGAACCAGTTCGTCTATCGGTAAAAAACGATGGACAATTTCTTATGTATCAAACTATAGGTCTTTCATTAGTTCATAAGAATAAATTTCAAAGAAACCAAGAAAAAAGCTACGGGGATAAGAAAAATTTTCATGAACCCATTGCAATACATCAAAAAAGGACTGAAAATAGATATAAAAAAAATGATGATTTCCTTGTTCCTGAAAATATTTTATCCTCTAGAGTTTGTAGAGAGTTTAGAATTCTAAGTTGTTTCAATTCTAAGAATGAAAAAAATATCCATAGAAATAAAGTATTTTATAATCCAAATAGAGTCAAAAACCGTATTCACGTTTTAGATAAAAGTAAACATCTTGATAGATATAATAATAAACTAATTAAATTCAAACTCTTTCTTTGGCCCAATTATCGATTAGAAGATTTAGCTTGTATGAATCGTTATTGGTTTGATACAAATAATGGCAGTCGTTTTAGTATGGTAAGAATATATATGTATCTACAATTGCAAATTCGTTAATGCGACATTTTGACAATATGTGTACTAGATTTAGTATCTGAAGAAAAAAATAAGCATCTCCGTTATCTTACGTTTTGATACATAATATGAATTTAATTCAATGTAAATGTACAAATGAATCAATAAAATTTTATTATTGAAATTTTTATTTTAAGTTTAACTGTTTTTTGTGTGTGTAAAAATATACCATCCTTTTTATATCCTAATTCCATTTTCACAAAGGGATTGAGTATTAATTAATAATGTATTTTATTTGACAAAAAAGAAAAATCGAAATTTGTTGAAATACAAAACAAAATTTAAATCAGTGACAATGCTAATTGTATATTATTACTCATCAATAAATATATATAATATCTAAAACTATAAGGAATTTTTTTTATGATAAAAAACACATTGATCTCAGTTATTTCGAAAGAAGAAAAAAAAGAAAAAAGGGGGTCTGTTGAATTTCAAGTATTAAGTTTCACGAATAAGATACGAAGACTTACTTCACATTTGGAATTGCACAAAAAAGACTATTTATCTCAAAGAGGTCTACGTAAAATTCTGGGAAAACGCCAAGGGTTACTGTGTTATTTGTCAAAGAAAAATAGAATACATTATAAAGAATTAATTAAGCAATTGGATATTCGGGAGTCAAAAACTCGTTAATTAAAAAAGTAATTTTTAATTATTTGATTTATTAGATATTGAATTTTGTTAACTATTCAATTTGAATTAACTTATTTGTGTTTTCGGCAATTCATGGAAAAAGGAATCGAGGAAAAACTTATGACTGGACCAGCTACAAGAAAAGACCTCATGCTAGTCAATATGGGCCCACACCACCCATCAATGCACGGTGTTCTTCGACTCATCGTCACTTTAGACGGTGAAGACGTTATTGACTGTGAACCCATATTGGGTTATTTACATAGAGGAATGGAAAAAATTGCGGAAAACCGAACAATTATACAATATCTACCTTATGTAACACGTTGGGATTATTTAGCTACTATGTTCACAGAAGCAATAACCATAAATGGACCAGAACAGTTGGTAAATATTCAAGTACCGAAAAGAGCCAGCTATATCAGAGTTATTATGTTGGAGTTAAGTCGTATAGCTTCTCATCTGTTATGGCTTGGCCCTTTTATGGCCGATATTGGCGCACAGACTCCTTTCTTCTATATTTTCAGAGAAAGAGAATTTGTCTATGATCTATTCGAAGCTGCCACCGGAATGAGAATGATGCATAATTTTTTTCGTATCGGGGGAGTCACAGCTGATCTACCTCATGGCTGGATAGATAAATGTTTGGATTTCTGCGATTATTTTTTGACAGAAGTTGTTGAATATCAAAAACTTATTACAAAAAATCCTATTTTTTTAGAACGAGTTGAGGGCGTAGGCATTATTAGTGGAGAAGAAGTAATAAATTGGGGTTTATCAGGACCAATGCTGCGAGCTTCAGGAATACAATGGGATCTTCGTAAAATTGATCATTATGAGTGTTATGACGAATTTGATTGGGAAGTTCAATGGCAAAAAGAAGGAGATTCATTAGCTCGTTATTTAGTTAGACTTGGTGAAATGACGGAATCCGTAAAAATGATTCAACAGGCTTTGGAAAAAATTCCAGGAGGACCTTATGAAAATTTAGAAAGCCGATGTTTTGCTAGAGAAAGGTATCCGGAATGGAATGATTTTGAATATAGATTCATTAGTAAAAAACCTTCGCCTACTTTTGAGTTGCCGAAACAAGAACTTTATGTGAGAGTCGAAGCTCCAAAAGGGGAATTGGGCATTTTTCTGATAGGGGATCAGGGTAGTTTTCCTTGGAGATGGAAAATTCGACCACCAGGTTTTATCAATTTGCAAATTCTTCCTCAGTTAGTTAAAAGAATGAAATTGGCCGATATTATGACAATACTAGGTAGCATAGATATCATTATGGGAGAAGTTGACCGTTAAAATGATAATTAATACAACAAATGTACAAGATATCAATTCTTTTTCAAGATTGGAATCCTTAAAAGAGGTCTATGAAATTATATGGGTGCTTGTCCCTATTTTTACTCCTATATTCGGAATCACAATAGGTGTACTAGTAATTGTATGGTTAGAAAGAGAAATATCCGCAGGGATACAACAACGTATTGGACCTGAATATGCGGGCCCTTTGGGAGTTCTTCAAGCTTTAGCAGATGGTACAAAATTGCTTTTAAAAGAAAATCTTCTTCCATCTAGAGGGGATACTAATTTATTCAGTATCGGACCATCCATAGCAGTTATATCAATTCTACTAAGTTATTCAGTAATTCCTTTTGGTTATCGCCTTGTTTTAGCCGATCTCAATATTGGTGTTTTTTTATGGATTGCCATTTCAAGTATTGCTCCTATTGGACTTCTTATCTCAGGATATGGTTCAAATAATAAATATTCTTTTTTAGGTGGTCTACGAGCTGCTGCTCAATCAATTAGTTATGAAATACCATTAACTCTATGTGTATTATCAATATCTCTACGTGCGAGTCGTTAAGACATAAACTTCTGCTATTTTTTAAGAGTTAAAATGAATTGAATAATTTTCTATTCATTATTTATATTAATGAACTAAAGAACGAAATTAGATAGTTATATGAGTGCAATAAAACAGCTTATAGAAAAAAGAATTCGCAGTAAAAACATTGAGTCTCATTTTCTAGGTATAAGAGTTAAGCGGAAATAAACATAATAAAAAAAGAACTTTGATCCCAAGATTGGTTAATTAATTATCCCGTCTTGACGCGGACTCAAAAAAAAAAGATCAACCCTAGTGAATTTTCACTATTATTTGTATGTACTAGTATACATCTATTACCATAATACGCGCGATTGAACAAAAATGAGTGGATGGTTAGAAACACCAAAATATGCAAAGGATTAGTAATAGAGATTTTCAAAATTATCCAAAATAAGAGAAACATTTTTTCAAAATGGATAATAAAAAAAGAATACTAATTGGGGCTTTAAATTCGTAGAAATGATTAGGCAGTACTCCCCACGATTCCGATTCAGAATACGCTTCTATCTACCCATTAACTAAATGACTATCCAAAACGAAATAATCCCTTATTTCAGAAGTTCCCCCCTTTTTTTTCTGAGAAACAAGAATAGGAACAAAAAAAAAAAAAGAAAGAATACAAGTACAAAAAAAGATAGCTTTTTTTTTTCTTTCTTATCTCCATGCTATTCCAATATTCATTTTCTTTGTCATATCCATATTCATATTCATAAAGGTAAAATTCGTGTCAGAATTGACGAACTAATGGTAATGGAATGGTTATTTCGTTTTCGTAATTAAAACCGCTGGATTAGTTGTATTTCTAAAAAAAGTATTTTAGTGAAGAATTAAGTTATTACTCAACGAAGAAAAATTTTCATTTTTAAAGAGGATGAGATCAATTCAGAAGTCATTTTTTTATTTATTATTTTCTTTTTTATTCAAATAAAACTAAAACAGACAGAATTCCATTGATTTAATTTTGGAATACACGATAGATCCATTTTGATACTATACTATCCGACAAAACATACATATCAAGAGAAATAATATCGACCAACTCCTTAAATTTATTTATATCTTTTCAGGAGCCGTATGAAGTGAAAATCTCATGTACGGTTCTGTAATAGCGATGAGAACAGTAATGTTATTGGCGACTATAATTATCTAACAGTTCAAGTACAGTTGATATAGTTGAAGCTCAATCAAAATATGGTTTTTGGGGGTGGAATTTGTGGCGTCAACCTATAGGGTTTATGATTTTTTTAATTTCTTCCTTAGCAGAATGTGAAAGATTACCTTTTGATTTACCAGAAGCAGAGGAAGAATTAGTAGCGGGTTATCAAACGGAATATTCGGGTATAAAATTTGGTTTATTTTACGTTGCTTCCTATCTAAATCTATTAGTATCTTCATTCTTAGTAACAGTTCTTTATTTGGGCGGTTGGGATATATCTATTCCGTACATATTCAATTCTTCACTTTTTGAAATAAATAAAGCAGGTGGACTCTTTGTAATGACAATTGGTATCTTTATTACATTAGTTAAAACTTATTTGTTCTTGTTCATTTCTATAACAACAAGATGGACTTTACCCAGACTAAGAATGGATCAATTATTAAATCTTGGATGGAAATTTCTTTTACCTATTTCTCTCGGTAATTTATTATTAACAACTTCTTTCGAACTCTTTTCACTATAAAGGAATACAATGTTTTATATTCACGACTTATCTCAACCAAGAGAAAGAAACAAACATCAAATTATTCATAGATATTACAATATGTTCCCTATGATAACTGGGTTCATGAATTATGGTCAACAAACAGTACGAGCTGCAAGATACATTGGTCAAAGTTTCATGATTACTTTATCTCACGCAAATCGTTTGCCTGTAACTATTCAATATCCTTACGAAAAATTAATCACATCCGAGCGTTTCCGCGGTCGAATCCATTTTGAATTTGATAAATGTATTTCTTGTGAAGTATGTGTTCGTGTATGTCCTATAGATCTACCCGTTGTTGATTGGAAATTCGAAACTTATATTCGAAAGAAACAATTGCTTAATTACAGTATTGATTTCGGAATCTGTATATTTTGTGGTAACTGCGTTGAATATTGTCCAACAAATTGTTTATCCATGACAGAAGAATATGAACTTTCTACTTATGATCGTCATGAATTGAATTATAATCAAATTGCTTTGGGTCGTTTACCAATGTCAGTAGTTGACGATTCTACAATTCGAACAATTTCAAATTCTGCTGAAATTCCAATAAAAAAGAAGTAAATCCCTTGATTAAATGTTAATTGGAAATTACTAAATTTCTGTTTTAATCTAAAGGAATGAGGTTTCTTTCGTGGTGTTTGTTTGGTCACTAACAAAAAATCAAAATTTTTGATTAATCAGAATTGCAGCTTTTTTTGGATTGAAAATATAGTAATAATTGAAAAAAAAAAAAAGATATTAATAATATCTGGAATTATTTCAAAATACATAATTTCGAAATACTCTTTTTCATATAAAAAATGAAGTGAATCCAATAAAAGTACATAGATTAATTCACAACCTTTCAGATTAAATTATGAATTGATCAACAATTTTTTTTCCTGGTCGAGTCAATAAGTTCATGAAAAAAATTTCTATTTATTTATTATTGTACATATAATGGATTTGCCTGGACCGATACATGATTTTCTTTTAGTCTTGTTGGGATCAGGTCTTATATTAGGAAGTATGGGTGTCGTATTACTTACCAACTCAATTTATGCTGCTTTTTCATTGGGACTGGTTCTTGTTTGTATATCTTTTTTTTATATTTTATCAAACTCCCATTTTGTAGCTGCTGCGCAACTCCTTATTTATGTGGGAGCTATAAATGTTTTAATCATATTTGCTGTGATGTTTATGAAGGGTTCAGAATATTCCAAGGATTTTAATCTTTGGACAATTGGAAGTGGAGTTACTTTGCTGGTTTGTACAAGTATTTTTGTTTCACTAATGAATACTATTCTAGATACGTCATGGTATGGGATTATTTGGACTACAAGATCAAATCAGATTCTAGAGCAAGATTTGATAAGTACTAGTCAACAAATTGGAATTCATTTATCAACAGATTTTTTTCTTCCATTTGAACTCATTTCAATAATTCTTTTAGCTGCTTTGGTAGGTGCAATTGCCGTGGCTCGCCAGTAATTAATCTTTAGAACTAGCAACTGCAAGCTAAATACTAAATAAAACTTTGTTCTAGGTTATCACACCCATACCCTTTACTTTCACTTTAATTAAGTATATTTTTGAAAATTGTTTCTGTCTAAATTCTTTTTTTTTTATTCGATCTATTACCAATAGATTTCCCTTGTTCTGTACTTTTTTTAGTCAATCAAATTGAATTTTAAAAACTGTTACTTATATTGAAATGAATCGAAATTGATAAGGAGTTGGTCAATGATGCTCGAACATGTACTTGTTGTAAGTGCCTATTTATTTTGTATTGGTATCTATGGATTGATCACAAGCCGAAACATGGTTAGAGCCCTTATGTGTCTTGAACTGATCCTAAATGCAGTTAATATAAATTTGGTAACATTTTCTGATTTTTTTGATAGTCGTCAATTAAAAGGTAATATTTTCTCCATTTTTGGTATAGCTATTGCAGCCGCTGAAGCAGCTATTGGACCTGCTATTGTTTCGTCAATTTATCGTAACAGAAAATCAACTCGTATTAATCAATCGAATTTGTTAAATAAGTAGTGTTCATCAGATAAATGATGATATTCATCAAGTTGAATTATCTGTTTATCCGTAGAATAGGATACATAATGTATGACGAAAACGTAAGAAATTAAAGTATCTTGGCCTTATCGCACGATTCAATTTCATAGTAAGTTTAGATTGATTAGATAAATTCTAATAAATTATTGATTCATCTGGTATCTAAATAATGATTAATTTAAAGCTTTATTACTAGATTGAAAATTGATGATGTTCAAAAATTTATAGATCCAAATGTCACATTCAGTAAAGATTTATGATACATGTATAGGGTGTACTCAATGTGTCCGAGCTTGCCCCACAGATGTATTAGAAATGATACCTTGGGACGGATGTAAAGCTAAGCAAATTGCTTCTGCTCCAAGAACAGAAGACTGTGTTGGTTGTAAGAGATGTGAATCCGCTTGTCCAACGGATTTCTTGAGTGTTCGAGTTTATTTATGGCATGAAACAACTAGAAGCATGGGTCTAGCTTATTGATACATGCGAGAAAACCATACTTGAATACATTTTATTTTTTTTTACTGACAACAACTCGTGCTCGAAAAAATATATATTTTTTCGAGCACGAGTTGTTCTAGTCCAAGTGTATCTTGTTTTTACTACGAATTATTTTCCTTGGTTAACAATAATTGTAGTTTTGCCAATATTTTTTGGTTCCCTACTTTTCTTTCTTCCTCATAAAGGAAATAAGGTCATTAGGTGGTATACTACATTTATATGCTTTTTAGAACTCCTTATGATAACCTATACATTTTGTTATCATTTTGAATTGGACGATCCATTAATTCAATTGACAGAGGATTATAAATGGATCCATTTTTTGAATTTTTACTGGAGATTGGGAATAGATGGTCTTTCTATAGGACCTATTTTACTGACGGGGTTTATCACCACTTTAGCTACTTTGGCGGCTTGGCCAATTACGCAGAATTCTCGATTATTCCATTTCCTAATGTTAACTATGTATAGCGGTCAAATCGGATCATTTTCTTCTCGAGATCTTTTACTTTTTTTTCTCATGTGGGAATTCGAATTAATTCCTGTTTATTTACTTCTATCGATGTGGGGAGGAAAGAAACGTTTGTATTCAGCTACAAAATTTATTTTGTACACTGCCGGGAGTTCCATTTTTTTGTTAATGGGAGTTCTGGGTATTGGTTTATATGGTTCTAATGAACCAACATTCAATTTTGAAACATCAGCTAATCAATCGTATCCTGTCGCACTGGAAATAATATTTTATATTGGATTTCTTATTGTTTTTGCTGTCAAATCACCGATTATACCCTTACATACATGGTTACCAGACACACATGGAGAGGCACATTACAGTACTTGTATGCTTCTAGCCGGAATCTTATTAAAAATGGGAGCATATGGATTAGTTCGGATCAATATGGAATTATTACCCTACGCTCATTCTATATTTTCTCCCTGGTTGATCATAGTAGGGATAATTCAAATAATCTATGCAGCTTCAACATCTCCTGGTCAACGTAATTTAAAAAAAAGAATAGCTTATTCTTCCGTATCTCATATGGGTTTCATAATTATAGGAATTGGATCTATAAGCGATGCGGGACTCAATGGATCTATTTTACAAATAATTTCTCATGGATTTATTGGTACTGGGCTTTTTTTCTTAGCGGGAACAGGTTATGATAGAATACGCCTTGTTTATCTTGACGATATGGGAGGAATGGCTATACCAATTCCTAAAATATTTACGACTTTCAGTATTTTCTCGATGGCTTCCCTTGCATTACCGGGAATGAGTGGTTTTGTTGCAGAACTAATAGTCTTTTTTGGAATTATTACCAGCCAAAAATATCTTTTAATGACAAAAATATTAATTCTTTTTGTAATGGCAATTGGAATGATATTAACTCCTATTTATTTATTATCCATGTTACGCCAGATGTTCTATGGATACAAACTTTTTAATGTTCAAAATTTTTCTTTTTTTGATTCAGGACCGCGAGAGTTGTTTGTTTCGATCTCTATCCTTTTACCAATAATAGGTATTGGTATTTATCCAGATTTTGTTTTATCACTATCAGTTGATAAAGTTGAAGCTATTTTAGCTAATTATTTTTATAGATAATTTTCTTTCATAAAAATAAATAAACCAGCAATACAATATTGGAATAATAATGATTTAAAAAGGAATTTATTGTATAAAATAAGTGAAAAAAAAAAATGAATTGGACTTGCAACCATATACATTTGGATTTTCTGAGAACCATTTGAATCAAGTAATGTAGTGATTCAAATGGTTCACTTTCTCCATTCCATGATTTACACGAATTTTTCTTATATATATATACCGTTCTATGTTTAGATTCGTTAGGTCCTTTCTTCAATTCAATTAGATGTTTAATGTAAATGAACCATAACTATGTAACCCTATCCCTAATAAATTGACCCCAAAATAGCATATCCAAATTATAAGAAAACCCATAGAGGCCACAATTGCAGAATTTACACTTTCAAAATTCTTATTTGTTTTAATATGTAAATAAATTGCGAATATGGTCCAAGTAATAAATGCCCACGTTTCCTTTGGATCCCAATTCCAATATGATCCCCATGCCTCATTAGCCCATACTGCTCCTGAAAGAATACCTATGCTTAAAAAGATAAACCCTATACTAATAGTACGAGAACTCCAATGATCTAATTGATGAATCAATTGAGACTTGTAATAATTATTAGAATAAAATAAATAAGTGTTTTTTAAAACATTGGTTCCGTCGTTCATGTATTGGATCTCACCCAAGGAAAATGACTTATTTAAAAAATGACCGTTTTTACCAAAAATTGTTATGACTTTTTGCAATGTAATGACTACAAGAGCTAATGAAAATAATGATCCACATAAAAGAGATGCATAGCCCAAGACCATCATACTTACATGCATCATTAACCAATGAGATTGAAGAGCCGGGACTAATATTTCGGATTGATGCATGTAAGTTAAAAATATTGAAGTAGAAAAACCTTGGGTAAAAATAGTACTTGGCATGGTTATTGAACTTAAACTTAAATAGTTTTTATTTTTTTTGAAATATGTAACCATATGAATAATGGAAAAACTCCATGAAAGAAATAGTAATGATTCAGATAAATCACTTAATGGTAAATGGCTCAAAAAAATCCAACGACTAACTAATAATCCAGTTATAAAAAAAAAAGTAGTTATCATTCCTTTTTCTGCGGAAGCATATAGTCCTACAATTTCATCAACTAATAAAGTTATCAAAAGAATTGTAATTACAATTGAAACGACTGAAAGGGATATATGAGTTAATATATGTTCTACAGTTGAAAATATCATAAAAAAAAGGGGGGGGGGAAATCTATCAATTATAAGAATAGAAATCGAGAACTGAATTCATTATATTATAATCCTTATTCTTTTATAATACCTTATTCTTTTAAAATATTTTGAATTTTTAATATAAAGTGGCATGCCGCTACTCGGATTCGAACCGAGATGCTCTAGCACTGCTTCCTAAGAGCAGCGTGTCTACCGATTTCACCATAGCGGCTTTCTCGAAATCATAATAACTTATTTTGATTCAATCGTCGAGATTGAAAGAATCAATTCAATGTAATATTTTTTAGAAAATAAAAAACTGGATAAAAAAAATTTAAGTAAAAAAAAATTGTATATTTGTATCGCTTACAATTTTAGCATTATGTCTAAGTATTACACTCAAAAAATTGATCGAAATATTTGTATAGCTTTGTATTAATTGTTAAAGTTATTATTGTGTAAAGAGTTTCTCTTACGATTTTAAAAACTTATTTAATTAGGTATTGTTCAGTATTGGGGAAAGAGATTATATAATCTAACAAATATATAATAATATATTAAAATAGAATAATAAAGTTATTATTTCTATCAAAATTTCCATTGTACCACAATTCAATAAATCTTTTCGAAATTTATAGATATTTTGATTAATATTCTAGTCTCCGCATGGAATCCTTTTTTTTATCACTTCAAATTAGTATAGGATTCCTTATATAAAAAATCCACCTAAACCTAAAGAAGATAAAAAAAAGATTAAGATAAGAAGAAAGAAACTTTTCAAATTGGGTTAAAAGGAGTAGGGGTAGAGATATATTATATATGGTAATATAAATTTAGGGAGATAATAGTTTAAGACAATTAAAAAAAAAAGTTTTCAATTTTATCAACTACTTTCATAATTTGAATAACTTATTCATTTTGAATAAAGAATTTATTACTAGATTTTCTATATTTATAGAATAAAATATATAATCAACTAAAAATGAAGAAAAAACTTTTTGTTTAGGGTTGATGGGGATTCTTATTTTCCCCATCCCAAAAATGAAAGAACAAACATGCTAAAACTTAAATGAAAGGTAAAACCTTGTTTATTCTTTTTTCTTTAAACTTTCTTTCTGAAGTTCAGTTTTTTCTTTTTCAAAAAGGATCCGTTTTTTTTTTAGAATTTAGTAAACAAACTTCTTTTGAGTTTACATACCCTAAAAAAAAAAAAAAAAAAGAATTCAATATAGATCCCATTAGGAAATAATAATCATTTGAAAATTAATTCTTTTTAATTTAACTAGTCTCTTTTTTGATTTAAAAGGGTTCAGATTATTACAATGTTTCTTTTTTTATTTATTTGATTTCTCGCACAAAAAAACTTTTTGAATTCCCTGTAGAAAGAGATTTTGCTAATGAAAAAGCTTTCAACGCTGCCCAATACCCTTTGCTTTTCCAAATATTTTTACGAATCTGTTTTTTTGATATAGAAGTGCGTTTTTTTGGAACTGCCATTTTAAAATGAAAATAAGTTATTCATTTCTATAATTGGATGTGAAAGACATATTTTGCTTAAAAAAAAATTATTCGTTACTAGACTATTTATTTACTATAGTATATATTATAGATTTGTTCTTTTCATTCGATTCCTTTCATAATCTAAGGATTCTATGAAAATCCATTAAAATAGATTATGAGAAACAAAGATAAAAGAAAGACAAAAAGTATAATACTAATATAGTATTATTGCAAAAAAGAATACAACAAGAAAAGAGTCTATTCGGGTATGGTCTGGCATTGTCTATTTTCGCCGTCTTCGATTTATATATGAATGGAATATACATGTCATAAAATAGATCGAAAATTTTAAAAACTCAACTTCTCTATTTATATGAACTTAATTTGCATTTTTTAATTTGACTGAAACTAGTAATTCATTTTGTCAAGAATATTTTTTTTTTAATTTCATATTTTACTAATTCCTTTAGTAAATCCTTTTATAATTTATTTATGTCAAAGGATTAGTATATATAATTTTTTTTTTTTGAATTGAAAAAAAATCCATTCAGTTCAAAACATAATTGGTTAATGATTTTAAATAAACGAACTCAAAAAAAAAGAGTTCTTATTTTTTGAGGTTTAGGCAATTCATACAAATTATTTTTGGTATAATTATTTGTCCTTCCTCTATAAACCTTGTTCTATGAATAAAAAGTTTTGTAATGCGTAAAAAATAATAATGCAAATTTTTAATTTTCTATATCGTCAGAACAAAAAAAGAAATAGAAGTTTTTACTAAAAATTGTATTTTAGTATATTATGGGAACAATTTTCAGTTCTTGATTGGAAATATTTGAAGTATTTGAAAAATTAAGAATAATTAAGAATAGAAAATTCTATTTAACTTTTACATATTTTAATTTGTTATTAACTGACCCTTTTCAAAAGAAAAAAAAAGTTCGTGAATCAGAAATAATAAATTAGTAAATAGTAACAAAATCTTTTTTTATGGACTATACATATCAATATTCATGGATCATACCTTTTATTTCACTTCCAGTTCTTATGTTACTAGCAGGGGGACTATTGCTTTTTCCAACGTCAACAAAAAAACTTCGCCGTATATGGTCTTTTACTGGTGTTCTCTTTTTAAGTATAGCGATGATTTTTTCATTTTATTTGTTTATTCATCAAATAAGTAACAGTTATGTTTATCAATATGTATGGTCTTGGACTATCAATAATGATTTTTCTTTAGAGTTTGGCTACTTGATCGATCCACTTACTTCTATTATGTCATTATTAATTACTACTGTTGGGATTTTGGTTCTTATTTATAGTGACAATTATATGTCTCATGATCAAGGATATTTGAGATTTTGTGCTTATATGGTTTTTTTCAATACTTCAATGTTGGGATTAGTTACTAGTTCTAATTTGGTACAAATTTATATTTTTTGGGAATTGGTTGGAATGTGTTCGTATCTATTAATAGGTTTTTGGTTTACACGACCTATAGCGTCGAATGCTTGTCAAAAGGCATTTGTAACGAATCGTGTGGGGGATTTTGGTTTATTATTAGGGATTTTAGGTCTTTATTGGACAACAGGTAGTTTTGAATTTCGTGATTTGTTTCAAATATTCAATAACTTGATTTCTAATAATGAGGTTCATTTTTTATTTGTTAGTTTATGTGCCTTCCTATTATTTTCTGGTGCAGTTGCTAAATCTGCTCAATTTCCCCTTCATGTGTGGTTACCTGATGCCATGGAGGGACCTACCCCCATTTCGGCTCTTATCCATGCTGCTACGATGGTAGCAGCGGGTATTTTTCTTGTCGCTCGGTTTATTCCTCTTTTCATAGTCATACCTTACATAATGAATATAATAGCTTTGATCGGTATAATAACAGTACTGTTTGGAGCTACTTTAGCTCTTGCTCAAAAAGATATTAAGAGAAGCTTAGCTTATTCTACAATGTCCCAA